TTAGATATTCTATTTATATATCAAATTCTATTTATATATTATTTATTTCTATATTTATTATACATAAATATATATTTTTTCAATCAAAAAAATACTTTTGTATCACAGCAAATCCAACAAATCCATTATTTGAATAAAGAAAAAACCAAACCTATGGAGCAGAGATAAATAGATCCACAGATAAGATCCAAGTTACCCCAGATCGGATTATATTTATTTGCTACGCTGTTGTCAATATGAATGTGAATGTGTTGAGAAGAAATACACAATGACGAAAACAAAAGAATTTATTCAATTGAAATAAAATATCAAAAAATTCACTATAATAGAAATAGAAGGTTGTTCAATTCAAAAAGGAACTCTTTATTTTGATATAAAGAATAGGTATGCTCTGGGACGGAAGGTTTCGAACCTTCGAATAGCGGGACCAAAACCCGTTGCCTTACCACTCGGCCACGCCCCATTTCTATTGCTTCTATTGCTATTCAACCCAATATATATTATATATATTATAATATATTAGATATTATAATATTCTTTTTTGTTCTATTCTTATAATACAATATTATTATATTGGTATTGCTTTTTGATCTTATAATACCTTATAACACAATATATATTAGAATATTTCTTGGTATTGCTTTTTTGTCTTAAAATACCTTATATAGAAATATTCTAATATATATTTCTAATATTTCTTGGTATTGCTTTTTGTCTTCTAATACCAATAAATAGAATAATATTGGTATTGCTTTTTTGTCTTCTAATACCTTATATAGTACCTTATATAGAATATAGAAATATTCTAATATATATTTCTAATATATATTTCTAATATTTCTTGGTATTGCTTTTTTGTCAAGTCTCGCCCACTATGAAATAGATTAGCTTGTTGTTCGGATTTTGATATGTATAGATATAGAATTAAACTGAATTTATTGATCATAATATATAATTCAATTAAGATATTGTATGAAAATATGATTTCTTCAATTCTTTTTGATTTGAGAATTGAAGGATTTTTGATTGGTTAAATTGAAATAAAGAAAGGTTTTTGGTCTACCTTACTTTATTTATTTATTTTATTATTGATTTGATATCAAAATTGATATCAATAACATATTAAATAACCCACTCAAAATACAATTATCTTCAAGAACAAAATGTTTGTTATGCTTAATTTTTTTAGTTTGATTTGTATCTGTCTTAATTCTGCCCATTATTCAAGCAGTTTTTTCTTTACAAAATTGCCTGAAGCCTACGCTTTTTTGAATCCAATAGTGGATGTTATGCCCGTAATCCCTGTCCTCTTTTTTCTATTAGCCTTTGTTTGGCAAGCTGCTATAAGTTTTCGATAAAATAAAATCTTTAGTCCTAGAATAATTCATGATTTATTCGATGAAAAAAATTATAGCAATTTATAAGATCAGATAAGTCTTATAATAAAAGCCTTCAATTCAAACATTGAAGTTATTGTATAGACGCGAAAAATATGAATTATCCCATTTCCTCATTCTGAACTTTTTTACATTCAATTTCACCCTAGTGGTATAAAAATATTTATATTCCTTATTGAAATTGAAATTGAAGTTAATTCCTACTGGATTAGAGAATCGATTTTATTTTTCTTTTTTTCCAAAAAAAAGTTAAGTCTATTGCAATCGGTTCTGTATCAATGTAATCTCATCATCCATACATAACGATGTGATATATTAATATCATATTATTAATATCATATAACATATGAATAGTAAGAACTAGCATTCTTATTGAGACTAGAACTAATAGGGAGGGAAATAGATTTATGGATGCAATCCAATATGCAGTATTTACACACAAAAGTTTACGGTTATTGGTGAAAAATCAATATACTTTTAATGTAGAATCAGGATTAACTAGGACAGAAATAAAACATTGGATCGAACTTTTTTTTGGTGTCAAGGTAATAGCTATGAATAGCCATCGACTTCCGGGCAAGGTTCGAAGAAAGAAACCTATTATGGGACATACAATGCATTACAGACGTATGATCATTACGCTTCACCCGGGTTATTCTATTCCACCTCTTAAATAGAAAATAACTTAAATCAAAATACTTAATAGCATGGTGATACATTTATACAAAACTTCTACCCCAAGCGCACGCAAAAGAGCCGGAGGCAGTCAAGTGAAATCCAATACACGAAATAAATTGATCTATGGACAGCATCGTTGTGGTAAAGGCCGTAATGCCAGAGGAATCATTACCGCAAGGAATAGAGGGGGGGGTCATAAGCGTTTATATCGTAAAATAGATTTTCGACGGAATGAAAAAGACATATATGGTAAAATCGTAACCATAGAATACGATCCTAATAGAAATGCATACATCTGTCTCATACACTATAGGGATGGCGAGAAGGGATATATTTTACATCCCAGAGGGGCTATAATTGGAGATACCATTATTTCTGGTACAAAAGTTCCTATAAAAATGGGAAATGCCCTACCTTTGAGTGCGGTTTGAACTATTGATTTACGTAATTGGAAGTAACCAATTAGGTTGACGACGAAACCTAGAAATCGATCACTGATCCAATTTGAGTACCTCTATGGGATAGACCTCAACAGAAAACTGAAGAGTAACGGCAGCAAGTGATTGAGTTCAGTAATTCCTCATATAAAATTATTGACTATAGAGATCTAGTAATATGGAGAAGACAAAATTGTTTCAAGCACCGACAAAACCAGAAGCGCCTCTTGTTTCAAAAAGAGGAAGGACGGGTTATTCACATTTCATTTGATGGTCAGAGGCGAATTGAAAGCTAAGCAGTGGTAATTCTAAAGATTCCCCCCCGGGGAAAAATATGGATGTCTCCTACGTTACTCCTAACTAATATGTGGAAGTATCGACGTAATTTCATAGAGTCATTCGGTCTGAATGCTACATGAAGAACATAAGCCAGATGAAGGAACGGGAAGACCTAGGATGTAGAAGAACATAACATGACATGAGCGATTCGGCGGATTTGGATTCCTATATACCCACTCATGTAGTACTTTACTTCATTGTACGATATATAAGATCCATCTCTATAGATATCATCATCTACACCCAGAAAGCCGTATGCTTTGGAAGAAGCTTGTACAGTTTGGGAAGAGGTTTTGATTGATCAAAAAGAAGAATCTACTTCAACCAATATGCCCTTAGGCACGGCCATACATAACATAGAAATCACACTTGGAAGGGGTGGACAATTAGCTAGAGCCGCAGGTACTGTAGGGAAACTGATTGCAAAAGAGGGGAAATCGGCCACATTAAAATTACCTTCTGGGGAGGTTCGTTTAACATCCCAAAACTGCTCAGCAACAGTCGGACAAGTAGGAAATGTTGGGGTGAGAAATAAAAGTTTAGGAAGAGCCGGATCTAAATGTTGGCTAGGTAAGCGTCCTGTAGTAAGAGGAGTAGCTATGAACCCTGTAGACCATCCCCATGGGGGTGGTGAAGGGAAAGCCCCAATTGGTAGAAAAAACCCCGCAACCCCTTGGGGTTATCCTGCACTTGGAAGAAAAACTAGAAAAAGAAATAAATATAATGATAATTTGATTCTTCGTCGCCGTAGTAAATCGGAGAGCGAGACATAGAAAAAGAAATAAATAAATATAGTAATAATTTGATTCTTCGTCTTAAAAAAAAATAGGAGAAATTAACTATGACGCGAGTTCAAAAACGAAATCCTTTTGTGGCAATTCATTTAGTAAGAAAACTAGAAAAGCTTAATACAAAGACAAAGACGGAAAAAGAAAAAGAAATAATATTAACGTGGTCTCGGGCATCGACCATTATACCCATAATGGTGGGCCATACTCTGGCTATCCATAATGGAAAGGAACATATACCTATTTATATAACAATGCGTATGTTGGGCTATAAATTGGGAGATTTTGCACCTACTAGAAATTATCGGGAGTATGAAAAAAAAGATGATAAATCTAGTCGTAAAAAAGATGATAAATCTAGTCGTAAAAAAGATGATAAATCTAGTCGTAAAAAAGATGATAAATCTAGTCGTAAAAAAGATGATAAATCCCGTCGTAAAAAAGATGATAAATCTCGTCGTTAATTATTAAATAATTAATACTCAAAATAGCGAATATCAATACCTAATTAATAAGAGGTGCGCCTTATCTTATGATAAAGAATGGAAAGAGGAAGCCATATACAGAAATATACACTTTAGGTCAACATATACGCATGTCCGCTCATAAAGTGCGAAGAGTAATTGATCAAATTCGTGGACGTTCCTATGAAGAAGCAATTATGGTACTCGACCTCATGCCTTATCGAGCATGTTACCCCATTTTAAAATTGATTTATTCTGCAGCAGCAAATGCTAGTCACAATATGGGTTTCAACGAAGCCAATTTAGTCATTAGTAAAGCCGAAGTCAACGAGGGTACTACTGTGAAAAGATTAAAACCTCGGGCTCGGGGACGAGGTTATCTGATAAAAAGACCGACTTGTCATATAACGATTGTATTAAAAGATATATCCTTATGTGAAGAAGTCAGCGAATATGATATGCCTTTTTCCAATTTCTAAATAGTATTATATTAGGGCATTATGGGACAAAAAATAAATCCACTTGGTTTCAGACTTGGTAAAACCCAAAGGCATTATTCTATTTGGTTTGCACAACCAAAAAATTTTTATGAGGATTTAGAAGAAGATCAAAAAATAAGAAACTGTATCAAGAATTTTGTACAAAAAATTATGAAAATATCTTATGGTGTGGATGGACTTGCACGTATAGAGATTCAAAAACAAAAAAACATCGATGCGATTCGGGTCATAATATATATGGGGTTCCCCCACTTATTCACAAAAAATAGACCTAAAATAATGAAAGAATTACTGATGAATGTACAAAAAGAAATTAATTGTGTGAATCGAACACTCAACATTGATCTTAGAGGAATTGAAAACCCTTACGGGCACCCTACAATTCTTGCAGAATTTATAGGCGAGCAAATAAAGAATAGAGTTTCATATCACAAAGTAATGAAAAAGGCTATTGAATTAAATGAACAAACGGATACAAAAGGAATTCAAATAAAAATTGCAGGACGTCTTGCCGGAAGAGACCGTGCGCGCACCGCATGGATGAGAAAGGGTAGGGTTCCTCTACAAACTGTTCGAGCTAAATTTGATTATTGTTCCTATATGGTTACAACTATAAAAGGGGTATTGGGTATAAAAATTTGGATATTTGTAGACGAGGAATATTAAACCCTTACTTGACTTGTCTTTACATTCTATCCATTGATATAACAAAAAAGACAAATTATTTCATTCTTTTTTTTTATTCAGTCAAAACAAAAAGGAGCAATTCGAATTTCATGGGGTTGAATAAAATTTCAAATCAAAATTTTGATTTATAATTTGATATAATTGCTATGCTTAGTGTGTGACTCGTTTGTTTTTTAGAGTCAGGATAAAAAAAATTGACTGACTCATACTATGAACTAATAAATATAGAACTAATAACCAACTCATCGTTTCACATTATCTGCTGGATCCAAAGAGGCAGTCAAGATATGATATATTGATCATATCATTGTAGCAATTGAAATCCTTTTTGCATAAACAAAAGAAAAACCAATCAGATTATGAGTTGTAAAGCAAAATAGAAAATTATGCAGATAAATGAAAGGATGAGAGAAAGAGAGAAAAAAAGAATATCAATGATATATTATTCCAATATGTAAGGTCTATGAGTAATCTCAAAAAAGGCAATGTAATAAAGCATCAATACCGATTGATCCTTAATTAAATAAATCTGTTCTTAGAACAAAAAAAATCAAGAGCCTCGAACCAATAAAGACTGAGAAGATTGACTCAAGAACAAATTTTATTAGAGGCCTCATTGTAAAATAAAGACCTAACCATTAATCGAGAAGCGATGGGAACGATGAAACCCATGAATACATAAGATTCTATTGAAAATTCATCTTAATGATTTATTGGGCGGGATGGCGAAACGAACCAGGAGACAATCTATTTATTATGAGCGGTCATGGGTTAACCCCACAAATGAAATAAATATTGAAAGAGTAAATATTCGCCCGCGAAAGTTTTTATTTATTTACTTATTATTATTTTTTTTTATGTTATTGGATTTCAAAATTTTAAGTGATCTGATATAATACTATCATAATAGTAATATAATAATAAATACAGATTCGTCCTAACGTTATAATAAATATAATAAAAACGACATCATCCAAAATGAAAAATAGAAAAAATTATCTATAAATCCATAGAAATCCATAATCTAAATTAAAATAGAAAAAAATATATAATATAAATAATATAAATAGAATAATATATATATTGTATATATATATACAATTTTCTAATAAAAAAAATAGATAGGGGAAATCTTAAAAAATCCCCCGATTCAATATATTATTCAGCACCTACATGTATATTTTATCATTTCATTCGCGAGGAGCTGGATGAGAAGAAACTCTCATGTCCGGTTCTGTAGTAGAGATGGAATTGAGAAAAAACTATCAACTATAACCCCAAAAGAACCAGATTCCGTACACAACATCGAGGAAGAATGAAAGGAATATCTTATCGAGGTAATCATATTTGTTTCGGTAAATATGCTCTTCAGGCGCTTGAACCCGCTTGGATTACATCTAGACAAATAGAAGCGGGGCGTCGGGCAATGACACGAAATGTACGCCGCGGTGGAAAAATATGGGTACGTATATTTCCCGACAAACCAGTTACCATAAGATCTCCAGAAACACGTATGGGTTCGGGGAAAGGGAAAGGATCTCCCAAATATTGGGTAGCTGTCGTTAAACCCGGTAAAATACTTTATGAAATGGGCGGAGTAAGAGAAAATATAGCCAGAAAAGCTATTTCAATAGCAGCGTACAAAATGCCTATACGAACTCAATTCATTAGTTCAAGAAGTTCAAGATAGTAAGATAGAACCAAAGGAAAAAAGTCTTTGGGATGAAAAAAAAAACAATCGCAAGTTTATTGTTTTGTTTTGGAAAAACAATATTTCTTTTATTTTTTGCCCTTTACATCTTTACATTGAAATAACAGATTCAAAAAAATGATATGATCCAATCTCAGACTTATTTGAATGTAGCAGATAACAGCGGACCCCTAAAATTAATGTGTATTCGAATAATAGGGACTAGTAATCGCCGATATGCTAATATCGGTGACGTTATTGTTGCTGTGATCAAGGAAGTAGGACCAGATTCATCTCTAGAAATATCAGAAGTGATCAGAGCTGTAATTGTACGTACTTGTAAGGAATTCAAACGTGACGACGGTATGATAATACAGTATGATGACAATGCTGCAGTTATCCTTGATAAAAAAGGAAATCCAAAGGGAAATAGAATTTTTGGTGCGATCCTCGAGGAATTGAGAGATTTAAAGTTCACTAAAATAGTTTCATTAGCACCTGAAGTATTGTAAGATAAAGTATTAGTTATAAGATATAAAATCCGATATAACATTTCAATTCAAATGAAATCTATTTCATTTGAATTGAAAATGAATTAGTCGATTGTGTTTCACGCGTATACCTCTATTTAACACAATAATTAATAATAAAAAAAAAAAGAAAAAAGAGTACGTTTATTATATAAAAATTCGGGAGCAATAAAAATTTAAGTTTATCATGTGTAGGGACACTATTTCTAACATAATAACCTCTATACGAAATGCTGACATGGCTAAAAAAGGAACCGTTCGAATAGAATCTACTAACATTAGCAAACCCTTGATTCAAATACTTTTACGAGAAGGTTTTATTGAAAATGTGAGGAAGCATCGAAAAAACAATAAAAATTTTTTAGTTTTAACCCTACGACATAGAAGGAATAGGAAAGGGCCGTATCGAACTAATCTAAATTTAAAACGTATCAGTCGTCCTGGTCTACAAATCTATTCTAAATATCAAGAAATTCCTAGAATTTTAGGCGGGATGGGGATTGTAATTCTTTCTACTTCTCGGGGTATAATGACAGACAGAGAGGCTCGACTAGAAAGAATCGGTGGAAAAATCTTGTGTTATATATGGTAATCTTTCTGATATCCGAATTATATCCGGACTTCCCACTTGCGAAAAAAAAAGAACGTATTTGAAATATAATTTTTCCTACATTAATTGATACTTCAAGAGGATTTTAGATGGAATGAAAGAACAAAAAAGGATTCAGAAGGGTTTAATTACTAAATCACTTTCCTCGCTTTCCAATGGTTTCCAATGGCATGTTCCAAGTTTATTTATATAAGGAGGATCCAGTTTCAGGAAGGATCCGACGTAGTTTTGTTTCATACGCATACTACCAAGAAATAGAGTCAAAATAGAAAAAATTCGTTATGATTCGACCAGAGGGCGTCTAATTTATAGACTCCGCAACAAAGATTCGAATCTTTCGCGTTACTCAGGGATACAATTCAAGATGAAAAAATTTAAAGAAACTAATTTTATTCAAAAAAGTATGTATATTTCAAATTAAGGAATGATAAATATGAAAAGAAGGGCCTCCGTTCGTAAAATTTGTAAAAACTGTCGAATGATACGTAGACGGGGAAGACTTATAGTAAGTTGCTCCAACCTGAGACATAAACAAAGACAAAAATAACCCTTCTAACTTCTAAACAGGGACTCTCTAAGGTATCCGATGTACAAATAAAAAAAGGGATCCTTTTTGTTTTGACATGAAATGGATATATCCATAAACTCCTGATTTATATTCTTATATTTATGAGATGATAAAATATGGTAAAATTTTTACAAAAAGTTAGTCGACGCAGAAATAGACGTAGACGTATTGTTTGGTCGCTTAAGAATCCACCTAAAATAAAAAAAGGAATTATTCATGTTCAAGCAAGTTTCAACAATACTATTGTGACCGTTACAGATGTACTGGGTCGGGCGGTCTCTTGGTCCTCCGCCGGCACTTGTAGATTCAAGGGCCCAAGAAGAGGGACACCATTTGCTGCTTACGTCGCAACAGAAGATGCTATTCAGCCATTAATGGATCTCGGTATGCGACGAGCAGAAGTCAGGATAAAGGGTTTTGGTTCCGGAAGAGATGGGGCATTAAGAAGTATTGATCAAATTGGTATAAAACTGAATTTCGTCCGGGACGTAACCCCTATAGCGCATAATGGCTGCAGGCCCCCTAACAAAAGACACCTGTAAAAATCAATATTGAAGGTATTTCAAGAGAAATAGAAGAAATAGAGATCAAAAATTGAATAATTTGATCAAAAAATAATATTATTATGTTTCGAGAGAAAGTAACAATATGCAGTCGGCTACTACAGTGGGAATGTGTTGAATCAAGAGCCGACAACAAGCGTCTTCATTATGGACGCTTTATGTTGTCTCCACTTATAAAAAGTAAAGCCGAGACAATAGGCCTTGTGTTGCGAAGAATTTTGCTTGGAGAAATAGAAACAATGTGTATCACACGTGCAAAATTTATTAAACTACCACACGAGTTTTCTACTATAGCAGGTGTTGAAGACTCAATACAGGAAATTTTAATGAATTTGAAACAAATTGTATTGAGAGGCAATTTGGATGGAATTCATGGCGCGACTATTTGTTTCAGTGGTCCTGGATATCTACTTTCTCAAGATATCATCTTACCGCCTTCTGTGGAAATCGTTGATAACTCACAGTATATTGCTAAGATAACAGAACCAATTGATTTGTTTATTGAATTAATAATCGAGAGGAGTTGCGGCTATCGTAGAAAATCGCCAAAAAACTTACAAGACGGAAGTTATCCTACAGATGCTGTATTCATGCCTGTTATAAATGCGAATTATAGTATTCATTCTTATGGAAATGAAAATGATGAGAAGGACAATCACGAAATACTTATTTTCGAAATATGGACAAATGGGAGTTTAACTCCTAAAGAAGCGATTAATGAAGCCTCCCGGAATTTGATTGACTTAATT